GAACTTCTCTCTTTTCCTCGGTGAAACAAGAATCTGTTTTGCTCAAACCAAAGCACTTAGTTTAGCCTTTGTTTCCTCTGTGCCCTGTCTTCTTTAAAGATTCATCCAATGGAATCCCGACTCCCTTTCTTTTTGATTTCCATTCTATTTATAATTAGAACCTAATTAAGATAGGATGACTAATGTATGCAGCCTAATGAGGAGTAATACTATAAAAATAAAGAACTCTATTTCAGAACTATGAGACAGAATATTCTGTTTTCTTATTTACTCTTTCTTTATTTTTGGATTTTATTTCCATTTTTCTATTTTATTTAAAGTAGATCGATTTAGATAATGTATATATAAGCAAAATAATATACTTCAAACAAAGTAGGAATTCGCAAGATGGAGAAAATCATTGCAGTTATTATAGGGAAATCTAGGGACTTAGAGCATATCCTATTTGAAGGAGGATGGAATTCAAATCAGGTAAGGGATCCTTCCTTCTATTGATTTGATAGAAATTCGTTTTTCTTTTCCTGTCTCTAAGATTTTCGATGAATGAGCCTGTGGTAATGCTTTTATCTCTATTCTATGGCGCAAGCGACCGTCCAGTCTATAAACAAGTACTAATGAGGAAATGAAAACTATACTAAAGGAAACATAGGATCTCTATCCTAAAATCTAAAAAAAGGACATATTAGGGCTATACGGATTCGAACCGTAGACCTTCTCGGTAAAACAGATCAAACGGATTATTATCGAAATGATTCGAACTGTTTCAAAGACCCAACATGCATTTTTTTGCATTGGGCTCTTTCATCAACTGATGTAAAGATCAGTTAGTCCACCATAGTTTTTCTTTACGGAAAGATAATGAGATGGCTCCCTGTGCTCTGATTGATTATTTGTATTATGATCTATCTAGGAGCAATACCAAAGTGTTTCAAAGGAGGATTACCTTGACTTAGGTCTGCCTCCGGCCTAAATTAAATCAACCTAAGTGAAATGGAGTCTCTATCGTTCCGCTGCAAGAGTTGACTATGAGACTTCATACACCTTAAAGTTCATAGAACGAAAAGAAGTTTTTTGGAGGCCCTTATCCTCATTACGCCTAGCATTTAGTGGGCTGGATATTTACCTTATCAACTAGCAAATCGATAAGGGTTCTATTTGATTAGGCACCTGAATTGGCACCTGAATCGGACTGAACCGACTGTTTGTCAGGCTACTGTTCTCCTATTCTCTCGAATCCATGAAGTAAGACATTGATTTTGCAATAAGATCAATTATGTTCATTGCATAATAAGCTCCCTTGAAAAGCATTGGCGCACGTGTAAGCGAGTTGCTCTACCGAACTGAGCTATAGCCCTTGTCAGAGATATCTTAACATATAGATAATTTCTTGTCAAGATGAATATTCTCTAATGCCAGAGGATATCCCTTTGATCTGTTTACTATATAACATACCAATAACGGAGCAGTATTGCTTATAAAAAGGATTCGATCTATAATCGATCGAAGTAATGGGTCTTCCTTTGTGGTGATAAATTGCCTACTTAACTCAGTGGTTAGAGTATTGCTTTCATACGGCGGGAGTCATTGGTTCAAATCCAATAGTAGGTAGGTAGGTAGAAAAATTACTAGATAGCATTGGACTTACTTCGCTTCGCTATCTAATAACTTTTTCTACCCCTCTTCCCTTTTTCTTTGTATCAACTAAACCATTGGATTGTATTCAATTGGATGGGGGAATCCAATTGATAGCCTCGACTCGTATCCTAGCTCGTCTGAGAGCTAGCTTCGCTTCAACCAACTCTTTCGTACCCTCAGCTCTACTCAAGTTAGCTTCGGCTATTTCAAGTGCCTGTTGAGCTTCTTCCGGATCAATGTCACTACCCAGTTCCGCATCATTTCCTAAAATGATGATCTCATTATTAACTATTCTCGCAAAACCGCTCCACAGAACCGCCGTTAACCATTGGTCGTTGAGGAGGCGTATTCTCAAAGGACCCATATCTACAGCTGTGTTAATGGGGGCGTGGTTTGGTAATACGCCAATTTGGCCACTATTAGTAGATAAAATGATTTCTTTCACTTTACAATCCCAAATAATTCGCTTAGGAGTTAGTACATAAAGATTTAATTTCATTTCTTCAATTTGTTCTCCTCTTCTAAGTTTATAGCTTTCGTGCTAGCTTCATCGATGTTACCCACCAAATAAAAAGCTTGTTCGGGTAGGCCGTCTAATTCTCCGGAAAGGATTAGTTGAAATCCCCTAATTGTTTCTGCAAGACCAACATACTTTCCTGCAGAACCGGTAAAAACTTCTGCCACAAAGAACGGTTGTGATAAGAAACGTTCAATTTTTCGTGCTCTTGCTACAGTTAAACGATCCTCCTCTGATAATTCATCCAACCCAAGAATTGCGATAATGTCCTGAAGTTCTTTGTAACGTTGTAAAGTTTCCTTAACTCTTTGCGCAGTTTCATAATGTTCGTTGCCAACGATCCGAGGCTGTAACATAGTTGAGGTTGAATCTAAAGGATCTACTGCTGGATAAATACCCTTGGAAGCTAATCCTCTGGAAAGTACGGTAGTAGCATCCAAATGTGCAAATGTTGTGGCAGGAGCAGGGTCGGTCAAATCGTCCGCAGGTACATAAACTGCTTGGATCGAAGTTATGGATCCCTTTTTTGTAGAAGCAATTCTTTCTTGCAAAGAACCCATTTCTGTACTAAGAGTAGGTTGATAACCCACTGCGGAGGGCATTCTCCCTAATAAGGCGGATACCTCCGATCCTGCTTGAACAAAACGAAAGATATTATCGATGAATAGAAGCACGTCTTGCTTATTAACATCTCGGAAATATTCTGCCATAGTTAGGGCAGTTAAACCAACTCTCATACGAGCTCCCGGCGGTTCATTCATTTGACCATAGACTAGAGCTACCTTTGATTCCTCAAAATTTTTTTCATTAATTACTCCGGATTCCTTCATTTCCATATAAAGATCATTTCCTTCACGAGTCCGTTCCCCTACTCCGCCAAATACGGATACGCCTCCATGAGCTTTAGCAATGTTGTTGATTAATTCCATGATGAGTACTGTTTTACCTACTCCAGCCCCCCCAAATAGTCCTATTTTTCCTCCACGTCGATAAGGAGCTAAAAGATCGACCACCTTAATACCTGTTTCAAAGATGGATAATTTCGTATCTAGCTCGATAAAGGCAGGCGCAGATCTATGAATAGGGAATGTTGCATTAATATCTACAGGACCAAAATTGTCAATAGGTTCCCCAAGAACGTTGAAAATTCGTCCGAGAGTAGCTCCACCGACTGGAACACTGAGAGGAGCTCCCGTGTCAATCACTTCCAATCCTCTCATCAACCCGTCTGTAGCACTCATAGCTACAGCTCTAACTCGATTATTTCCTAATAATTGTTGTACCTCACAAGTCACATTAATTTGCTTACCGGCAGTGTCTCTACTCTTGACTACCAAAGCGTTATAAATATAAGGTAACTTGCCCGGGGGAAAAGTGATATCCAGCACGGGTCCAATAATTTGATCGATACGCCCTATGCTTTTTTCTTCAATTGTGGAAACCCCGGGACGAGAAGTAGTAGGATTGGTTCTCATAATTATCACATAATTTTCAAAAAAAAAAGGAATTTGTCGAATTTTTTCTTTTTTCTTGTTGAATAATGCCAAATCAAATCCAAAAAAATAGCCAAAAATCCAAAAGTCAAAAGGAAATGAATTAGTTAATTCAATAAGAGAGAAAGGGGGACGAGGACTTGATTTCGTTGCCCAAGCGAATCCCATTCAATCGTTTACTCATGGAATGAGTCCGTTGGAAAGTTCAATCAATCTTTTTTTTCATATACATTTCGCCTTTTGTGGAGGATCTGTCCCTACTCTACTTTCCTATCTAGGACTTCGATATACAAAATATATACTACTGTGAAGCATAGATTGCTGTCAACAGAGAATTTTCTTAGTATTTAGGTATTTACATTCAAAATAAGAAAGGGGCCTATTAAGAACTTGTAAAATAAGGATTAGGGATTGATTTGGGTTGCGCTATATCTATCAAAGAGTATACAATAATGATGGATTTGGTGAATCAAATCCATGGTTTAATAACGAACCATGTTAACTTACCATAACAACAACTCAATTCCTATCGAATTCCTATAGTAGAATTCCTATAGGATAGAACATACACAGGGTGTACGCATTATATATGAATGAAACATATTCATTAACTTAAGCATGCCTTCCATTTTCTTTAATGAGTTGATATTAATTGAATACCCTTTTTGTTTTAAAAGATTTTTGCAAAGGTTTCATTTACGCCTAATCCATATCGAGTAGACCCTGTCGTTGTGAGAATTCTTAATTCATGAGTTGTAGGGAGGGACTTATGTCACCACAAACAGAAACTAAAGCAAGTGTTGGATTTAAAGCTGGTGTTAAGGATTATAAATTGACTTATTACACCCCGGAGTATGAAACCAAGGATACTGATATCTTGGCAGCATTCCGAGTAACTCCTCAGCCCGGGGTTCCGCCCGAAGAAGCAGGGGCTGCAGTAGCTGCCGAATCTTCTACTGGTACATGGACAACTGTTTGGACTGATGGACTTACCAGTCTTGATCGTTACAAAGGGCGATGCTATCACATCGAGCCCGTTGTTGGGGAGGAAAATCAATATATCGCTTATGTAGCTTATCCATTAGACCTATTTGAAGAGGGTTCTGTTACTAACATGTTTACTTCCATTGTGGGTAACGTATTTGGTTTCAAAGCCCTACGCGCTCTACGTCTGGAGGATCTGCGAATTCCCACTACTTATTCAAAAACTTTCCAAGGTCCGCCTCATGGTATCCAAGTTGAAAGGGATAAGTTGAACAAGTACGGCCGTCCTTTTTTGGGATGTACTATTAAACCAAAATTGGGATTATCCGCAAAAAATTATGGTAGAGCGTGTTATGAGTGTCTACGCGGTGGACTTGATTTTACCAAAGATGATGAAAACGTAAACTCACAACCATTTATGCGCTGGAGGGACCGTTTTGTCTTTTGTGCCGAAGCAATTTATAAATCACAGGCCGAAACCGGTGAAATCAAGGGGCATTACTTGAATGCGACTGCAGGTACAGTCGAAGAAATGATGAAGAGAGCTATATTTGCGAGGGAATTAGGGGTTCCTATTGTAATGCATGACTACTTAACTGGGGGATTCACCGCAAATACTACTTTGGCTCATTATTGCCGCGACAATGGCCTACTTCTTCACATTCACCGGGCAATGCATGCAGTTATTGATAGACAGAAAAATCATGGTATGCATTTTCGTGTATTAGCTAAAGCATTGCGTATGTCTGGGGGAGATCATGTCCACGCCGGTACAGTAGTAGGTAAGTTAGAAGGGGAACGCGAAATGACTTTAGGTTTTGTTGATTTATTGCGCGATGATTTTATTGAAAAAGATCGTGCTCGCGGTGTCTTTTTCACTCAGGACTGGGTATCTATGCCAGGTGTTATACCGGTGGCTTCAGGGGGTATTCATGTTTGGCATATGCCAGCTCTGACCGAAATCTTTGGAGATGATTCCGTATTACAATTTGGTGGAGGAACTTTAGGACATCCTTGGGGAAATGCACCTGGTGCAGTAGCTAATCGGGTGGCTTTAGAAGCTTGTGTACAAGCTCGTAACGAGGGGCGCGATCTTGCTCGTGAAGGTAATGAAATTATCCGAGCAGCTTGCAAATGGAGTCCTGAACTAGCCGCAGCTTGTGAAATATGGAAGGCGATCAAATTTGAGTTCGAGCCGGTAGATAAACTAGATAAGTAGATAAAACTAGATATAAAGAAGGTCTAAATAAAAAAGAAGCAAAATAGAAAGAGAAAAAAGCAGTTACGAAATGCAGTAATTCTTCTTTATTCTTCTAATTGATTGCAATTAAACTCGGCTCAATCTTTTTTTAAGATTGAGCCGAATAAAAATAGATCTTGATACGATCATGAGACTTGACAAATCGAGATTCCTCTATTCTATATATTTAGAATATATAAAGGTATAATACAATAAATAAATACAAATATAGTATTATCATATGATAATGGAATCAAATACGCAGTATTTACAGAAAAAGTCTTTATTTATTGGGAAAGAATCAATGAAAAAAGATTAGGAATCGCAATGCTACTATACGCGTCCGGAGGAGTATTCGGAATAATATTCTTCTATAATCCATTCTTGTGTCTTGCGCGGGGTCTTATCTTACTAACAGGACTTCGCTGCACGGGACGGGTTTTCGTCGAAAAGCTAACTCCACCCGGCATTTTCATACCCTTTGGGTGGTATATCGCCTTAAAAAGTCTAAGGGGGTAGTATGAGATCTGTAGTAGGTAAGAGAATTTGCCCTTTGATTTTGATTGAGTATGCTATTTTTCCGCCTTTACCGCGCATTATTGTATGAGCTTCTAGAGGATAGAGGAGCACGTATGCAGGAAGGAAATTACAGCTTAATAAAAAAGTCTAAAAAAGCTTCAACTTTACGGCACTATCAATCAACTAAAAAGCCCTATGTATGAATCCTTACAACCGGTGGGATAGGATAAGAGCGAGTTTCGGTATACTGGGGTTGGGGGATATCCTTATTTCAAAACCTGACGCGCATCTTGCGTTTGTGGGGGTCCGAGAGTGGTTGAAGAAGTATTGCATGTGGAAGTAGGTAGACGAAACTGATTTAGGATTCGAAATGGGCGCATTCGACTAAAAGTCGTACTGAGACCTTTTTAAAAGGGTATTCTGAAAGAGGTATTTCATTTTCACAATCGCTTTCTTTTGAATCCAATTTCAAGTTCGATTAGAAGGATAGAAAGGCCATGAGGACGGGAAAAGAAAAAGAAAATCTTTTTAATCTCCTTTTTTGCAATTTTCTTATTATCCATTCCATTCATTTTTTTTTATAGAATACTAAAGTATTCTATAGTATTCTATAGTATTCTATAAAAAATCTTTATTTTGCAAACTAAAAAATACAATAGTCAATATTCCTTATAATAGATATACTTAATTATATTATAAGAATCCTAAGATATTTTTCGAATAGATAGAAATAGTAAATTTGAATTGAGACACCTATTCTATGACGGATTTTAACTTACCTTCTATTTTCGTGCCTTTAGTAGGCTTAGTATTTCCGGCAATTGCAATGGCTTCTTTATTTCTTTATGTGCAGAAAAATAAGATTGTCTAGAACCGATGGGGCCGAATTTTCTCAATGTATTTCCACGCAGGATCATATCATAATACAGATATTTTTTAGTGTAAGTAATATAATATGGTAGGGTATGTGGCTCTTTCTACACACAAATGAAAAACGGCTATGGATGCGGATATAGGCTACGAGCATAAATGCATGCATATGCGGAGCCGGGTATAGCGAGTTTTATTTTAAGTGGATCAACAGATATTTTTTGAATAGAAAGTCAATGTATCTAACCAATTATTTCACAGGAGTACTAGTTACTGAAGGCGATTTCTGAATCAAAAAAAAGTAAAGTCAAAATCATTTAGCTTATTCTCTCAATTTCAATCGACCGCTGCTGGATTTAGTATATCTAATATGAATTGGCGATCAGAACACATATGGATAGAACTTCTAAAAGGTTCTCGAAAAAGAGGTAATTTTTTCTGGGCCTGTATTCTTTTTCTAGGTTCACTAGGATTTTTATTGGTTGGGGCTTCCAGTTATCTTGGTAAGAATATGATATCTGTACTTCCATCTCAACAAATTCTTTTTTTTCCACAGGGGGTCGTGATGTCTTTCTACGGAATCGCGGGCCTATTCATTAGCTCCTACTTGTGGTGCACTATTTTGTGGAATGTAGGCAGTGGTTATGACCGATTCGATAGAAAAGAGGGAATAGTGTGCATTTTTCGTTGGGGATTCCCTGGAATAAAACGTCGCGTCTTCCTTCGATTCCTTATGCGGGATATCCAATCAATTAGAATTCAGGTTAAAGAGGGTCTTTATCCTCGTCGTATCCTTTATATGGAAATCCGGGGCCAGGGGGTCATTCCCTTGACTCGTACTGATGAGAAGTTTTTTACTCCACGAGAAATTGAACAAAAAGCTGCCGAATTGGCCTATTTCTTGCGCGTACCAATTGAAGTATTTTGAATACCGATTTCATTTTTTTGAAATGAATTGAATGAATTGGATTCGTTATTGTAAGGAGATTTTGGAGTATTTATCTAAAGAAAGGAACAAACGAGGATAAGAGAAAATTGCTTCTAATTTGTTTTGTCCAAGTGAGATATATGGCATAATATTCTTCCATTTTCATCCGAAAGGGCTTTTTTTTTTTATTCTATTTCTCTATTCCACTCCATCTAGATCTAAGAAAGAACCCAATGTAATGAAATTCCACTAGTATACAAAAAAGAGGAATAGATACAAGGTCTCAAACCTTGTTATAGAATTTTTGCTTCAAATAAAAAGAAATATCATATAGAGTCAGCGAATGAAATAGAGTCAGCGAATGAAGCAGATTCATTAACAACTCAATTTACAGATCAAAAATGAAAAAAAAGAAAGCATTGCCTTCTTTCCTATATCTTGTATTTATCGTACTTTTGCCCTGGGGAGTCTCTTTCTCTTTTAACAAATGTCTGGAACTTTGGATTAAGAATTGGTGGAATACCAGGCAATCTGAAACTCTCTTAACTGATATTCAAGAGAAAAAGGTTCTAGAAAGATTCATAGAATTAGAAGAACTTTTTCTCTTGGACGAAATGATAAAAGAGAAACCGAAGACACATGTACAAAAACCTCCTATAGGAATACACAAGGAAATAATACAATTGGTCAAAATAGATAATGAGGATCATCTCCATATCATTTTGCATTTCTCGACAAATATAATCTGTTTGGCTATTCTAAGTGGTTCTTTTTTTCTGGGTAAAGAGGAACTTGTCATTTTGAATTCTTGGGTTCAGGAATTCTTCTATAACTTAAATGACTCAATAAAAGCTTTTTTGATTCTTTTAGTTACTGATTTTTTTGTTGGATTTCACTCCACCCGCGGTTGGGAACTACTAATTCGTTGGGTCTACAACGATCTTGGATGGGCTCCTAATGAGCTAATTTTCACTATTTTTGTTTGTAGTTTTCCAGTGATTCTAGATACATGTTTTAAATTTTGGATCTTTTTTTCTTTAAACCGTCTATCTCCTTCGCTTGTAGTCATTTATCATTCAATTAGTGAAGCATAAACTCATTCGATTTCCTGATATTAATCAAATTAGCATCTTTCTTCCTTTAGAAAGAAAGCCCTTTTCCATTTTAGCAAAATTCTTTCTATTTCTACCTGCTCAAGGTATTCATCATTCCAGTACAACTGTTGCAGTAGAATGACAACAGACTCGTGTATAGGGGACTAGATTAGCTTAGCTACCTATCTAATTTATTGTAGAAATTCTGGGATCTGCGATTGGATATGGAAAATAGAAATACTTTTTCTTGGGTAAAGGAACAGATGATTCGATCGATTTCTGTATCGATCATGATATACGTAATAACTCGGACATCTATTTCAAATGCATATCCCATTTTTGCGCAGCAGGGTTATGAAAACCCACGAGAAGCAACCGGACGAATTGTATGTGCCAATTGCCATTTAGCTAATAAGCCCGTGGATATTGAAGTTCCCCAAACTGTGCTTCCCGATACTGTATTTGAAGCAGTTCTTCGAATTCCTTATGATATGCAACTGAAACAAGTTCTTGGTAATGGGAAAAAGGGAGGGTTAAATGTGGGTGCTGTTCTTATTTTGCCCGAGGGATTCGAATTAGCGCCGCCCGACCGTATTTCTCCTGAGTTGAAAGAAAAGATAGGAAATCTTTCTTTTCAGAGTTATCGTCCCGATAAAAAAAATATTCTTGTGATAGGCCCTGTTCCCGGTAAGAAATATAGTGAAATCGTCTTTCCCATTC